GACAGCCTTGGTCAAGCGCGCTAGCGCGCTTGACTTGGAGGTTCGCGCATCCTCTTGTGGGAGAGGAACGAATCCTTCGCGCTTGGTAAGCGCTTCGCTGTAGCCAAGCTTCGACCGCGACTGCTCGTCACTTCTGGGCGCCTTATTCCGTCACCCGAGATCCAAGTCAGCACCGGCAAAGATCTCTTGATTCCTCGCGGCCGGGCCGGCTTGGAAGCAAGCTACCTGTCGCCTATCTCACCCCCTTTCTTATTATTAGTATTAGTCAGATAGGTTGCCCCTTTCCCCTTAATCTAATAATAAGGATCGCATCCCTCACGATCGCCTTCAGCTGGGTGAGCCTTCGCTTTTTGGATCGTCTTCTGCCCAATGTCAATGTGGTACCCTCCCGTTTTTGGTTCCCATTGGGTTTACCTTGTTTACAGGTCGACCCCATGGCAGCAAGAAAAAAAAGGCGATCTTGTGCTATACTCCGGTGATCTCTTTCCTACCGAGGCACGCAAACCCCCATCGTGTCCCAGATCACACACATTCCGTAAATCGAAAGGGGAAGCCTACTCATCCATCAGCTCCTCTCGTAGATCGGTGCGGTTTTACGAAGCGTCTAAGCACAGTTCACTCGCGTTGATCAATCAAGAGCTTTGCCGCCACTCCTTAAGGTTACCTGTTGTATCAGACACTTCTTTTATTCTTTCCCACGCTGCATACCCCCCCCAATTCTTAAGGAAAGGTAAAGGGCCGGGCATGGTGGGGTAGGAGCATTCTGCCGGCTATCTTTTTGGCTTGACCAAGAAGTCTTATGTCCTCCGAGTCGCACGGCGTTTTAACCGAAATAACTTCTTTCGTAATTCATGCTTTTCTGTTTTGATGACCAGAAATTGTTTCTTGATTTCCATTTCAAATTGTTCTCTGGACTTTTTATCAATATGAGGTGATCGTAACACAGTATATAAGACTCGTGATTCAGGCAATCCAATCTTCCGTGTGTAAGGCGGAAGCCCCCCAAAATGGTTTTCAAAAAATGGGTTATCAAAAGATCGAATCACTATGCGTATCTTGGTGGTCGTTACTTTTGGTGGTCTTTCTTTTTGGCTGACTCCTCTTCCTGTTCTATTGATCAGAAGCATCCAGCAGCGCCACGCCAGTAGAAAGAGTTAAGCTACTAAGCTAAGTGTTGTGGAACTCGGTAGAAGCGATTTGCTGCTTCCGCCTCTCTAGGCTTCACAATGGCTCCCCCCCTATCTAGATAGAATGAAAAATTAGTCTTATCCCCTCAACTATAATAAGAAATCCGAAAGGAATTTTCAATTCCGAAGGATTACCCTTTTGTTTGAGCAGGGGGCTTCGAGTCCTGTGTTGACAAAGATCAGATAGGATCCTGCTGTGATCCTCGATCTCTTCCTTTATATTGATCAACGTTCTATCGATAATTCAATTCAATTCAAGATCGAGTCAAGGGAGAATGCTTCTTTAAAAAGAAACTAATCAAGAGAAAACTAATTCCATGAATTAGGTCTCCTAATCTAATCCCCCAATCCATCTCTCATTAGCGAAAGCTACCTACCTAGTTTTGCTGAAGCTCTGCCAGTATAGCACGGTGCTCTTTTTTAGTTTCTTTTTCTATATTCGCTGAACACTTCCAATACCTCACCACACCGATTTCACAGCTCGATTAGAGCAGCTTTCGAGCCTTATCTTGTCTTGCTTGCTCTTCTTTAATTTAAAGAAATAAAAAAATTGCTTGAGCGGCTTTCAAAGAAAATCTGACCTTTAGCATAGCAACGGCAGGAGTCTTTCTTAGTGCAATACCTTCAACAACCCTTAAAGCGTGCGGGCGGCCCTAGCTAATCTAAAAAAGTTGCGATTTTGAAAGGTCCAAACTTCACCCAGTACGCAACTCGGTTTTCCGCCCGAACGACCCTAGCGTACAGAAAAGAAAGAAGTTGTCTGTGTATTGGATCCGCTCTTCTGTTAGCATAAACATGAATTAGATTCTATTCGTATTATTTATTCTTAAGAGAACCCCCCACCCGAACCATTCTTAAGACCACCAAGCTCTCTCGAATGAGTTCTATTTTTTCTGCTTTCGAGATACACTGGGGGCAAAATCTCCTCCTAACTAATAAGTGAAACTTTGTGCCTAGATCGTCCTGAAGACGGATGCGACGGGAAGAAGTGGCATTTGGAAGTGTTGCTGACTTAACATTTAGGTTTCGGCATAACAAAGCTTGCACTGTCTTTTCGCACTTAGGCGCACAGCGTGCCATTGGTAATGATTCTACTACGGTGCCACAAATTCGCAAACTGATCCTAAGTAATCGTTGTTGTTCATTAGATTCCGGAGGAACTACTTCGTTAGGATTGGGGAATTGCTGCGATTCTTCCTGAATAGCCTGGATTCTCCCGTCGAGAGTCACTTTGAAAGTCTTACCTAAACTCTTCCGACTGAATATGATGAAGCCTATAAAACAACGAGCTACTATCATTTCTTCATTATAGA